ATTTTATTAGTAGTCTTTTTTTCTTATTTTATTAGTAGTCTTATAGTAGTCTTAGATTTTGCATTTTGATGAGCCTCGTTTTGAGGAATTCATGGAATAATGAATTAAGGAAGAAAAAAGAATTATGAGTCTACCGCTTACAAGAAAAGATCTAATGATAGTCAACATGGGTCCTCACCACCCATCAATGCATGGTGTTCTTCGACTGATCGTTACTCTAGATGGTGAAGATGTTGTTGATTGTGAACCCATATTAGGCTATTTACACAGAGGGATGGAAAAAATCGCAGAAAACAGAACTATTATACAATATTTGCCTTATGTAACACGGTGGGATTATTTAGCTACTATGTTTACAGAAGCAATAACGGTAAATGCACCAGAATTTTTGGAAAATATTCAAATACCTCAAAGAGCCAGCTATATTCGGGTAATTATGTTAGAATTGAGCCGTATAGCTTCTCACTTGTTATGGCTTGGACCTTTTATGGCAGATCTAGGCGCACAGACTCCTTTTTTCTACATTTTTAGAGAGAGAGAATTGATATATGATCTATTTGAAGCTGCTACAGGTATGCGAATGATGCATAATTACTTTCGCATCGGAGGAGTAGCTGCCGATCTACCTTATGGGTGGATGGATAAATGTTTAGATTTCTGTGATTATTTTTTACGAGGAGTTGTTGAATATCAACAACTTATTACACGGAATCCTATTTTTTTAGAACGAGTTGAAGGGGTAGGTTTTATTAGTGGAGAAGAAGCTGTAAATTGGGGCTTATCGGGACCAATGTTACGAGCTTCTGGAATACAATGGGATCTTCGTAAAATTGATCCTTATGAGTCTTACAATCAATTCGATTGGAAAGTCCAATGGCAAAAAGAAGGAGATTCATTAGCTCGCTATTTAGTACGAATTGGTGAAATGAAGGAATCCGTCAAAATTATTCAACAGGCTATAGAGAAAATTCCTGGAGGGCCTTATGAGAATTTAGAAGCCCGACGCTTTAAGAAAGCAAAGAATTCGGAATGGAATGATTTTGAATATAGATTTCTTGGGAAAAAACCTTCCCCTAATTTTGAATTATCAAAGCAAGAACTTTATGTAAGAGTAGAAGCTCCAAAAGGTGAATTAGGAATTTATCTGGTAGGAGATGACAGTCTTTTCCCCTGGAGATGGAAAATTCGTCCACCTGGTTTTATTAATTTGCAAATTCTTCCTCAGCTAGTTAAAAAAATGAAATTGGCTGATATCATGACGATATTAGGTAGTATAGATATCATTATGGGGGAAGTTGATCGTTGAAATGATAATAGATAGGGTAGAGGTAGAAACTATCAATTCTTTTTCGAAATTGGAATTATTAAAAGAAGTCTATGGACTGATATGGATTCTACCTATTTTGACCCTCCTACTGGGAATCACAATAGAAGTACTCGTAATTGTGTGGTTAGAAAGAGAAATATCCGCATCGATACAACAACGTATTGGTCCTGAATATGCCGGTCCCCTGGGACTGCTTCAAGCTATAGCAGATGGAACTAAGCTGATTTTTAAAGAGGATATCCTTCCATCCCGAGGAGAGATTCCTTTATTTAGCATTGGACCCTCTATAGCAGTCATATCCGTTTTATTAAGTTTTTTAGTTATCCCTTTCGGATATCATTTTGTTTTATCTGATCTTAGTATTGGTGTTTTTTTATGGATTGCCATTTCAAGTATTGCTCCTATTGGTCTTCTTATGGCAGGATATAGCTCAAATAATAAATATTCTTTTTCAGGTGGTCTACGAGCAGCTGCTCAATCTATTAGTTATGAAATACCATTAACTTTTTGTGTGCTAGCAATATCTCTACGTGTGATTCGTTAAAAAAGGAATTTTTCCTCTAAAATGCATTGAATACTTATCTTCCTTTTCTTATTCTGGATTCAGGTCGGTAAGTTAAACTAGATAGCTACATGAGTGAAACAAAACAGCTTATTAATTTGTAGTAAAAATAAACAATCTCATTTCCTACGTACAAGAAAAAAGTTGAAGTAAACATAAGCAGTGTAAACTCTTTACCCCAAGATTGAGATTGTTTGATTAGTCCTCATATCTTGAAGCGGGTAAGAATAAAGGATTCGCGATATGGAATTCTAGTAATAGAATATTTTTAATTATTACTAGAACTTATAACCATATAAAAGAATCCATAAAAAGTTAGTGAGGGATTAGGAACACTAAAGTACATAAAGGATTAGTAATGAGAGAATCTAAATCATTAGACATTTTTCCTCATAAAAGGAATCATAATAAGGACTTGAAATTGGTGGAAATGATCAAGTAGTACTTTCTTCGGATTCCGATTCAGAGTATATTCCCATTCACTTGTTAAGGAAATAGCTATCAAGAACGAATTAACCCTTTATTTATTTTTTCTTTTTAAGTATCCCCTTCTCCGGGAAAGGAAAGAAGAATAGGACAAAAGATATGTAATGCAATACAAAAAAGGATCTTTATTTATTCTTTCTTTTATCTATATTCATACAGAATTGAATTCCTCATGAACTAATATCCAATTCTTTTCATTTATTAATTGCTATAACGAGTGTTTTATTCCAATATTAAGTTATTACTGAACAAGAAAAACTGCCATTTTATTATATAAAATAAAGGATGAGATCAATTCGGAAGTGCTTTTTTATTATTTTAGCAGACGGAATTGCTTTGGTTTAATTTAGGACTTTCCGATGAATTTTATCTTACCTAATTCTATCTACGCCCGGGGGATAAAACCGAAAAGAAATAATCCTTTTTTCTGATCATAGAGGAGCCGTATGAAGCTAAGGTTTCATGTACGGTTTTGGAATAGCGGTGGGAACTGTGATGTTATCGTCGACTATGATTATCTAACAGTTCAAGTACGGTTGATATAGTTGAAGCACAGTCAAAATATGGTTTTTTTGGATGGAATCTTTGGCGTCAGCCTATAGGTTTTCTAGTTTTTCTAATTTCTTCTTTGGCAGAATGCGAAAGATTACCCTTTGATTTACCAGAAGCAGAGGAAGAATTAGTAGCGGGTTATCAAACCGAATATTCCGGTATTAAATATGGTTTATTTTATCTTGCTTCTTACCTAAATTTATTAGTTTCCTCCTTATTTGTAACTGTTCTCTACTTAGGCGGGTGGAATTTATCTATTCCCTATATATCCTTTTGGGGATTTTTCCAAATGAATAAAATTGTGGGAATTTTGGAAATGATAATGGGTATCCTTATTACATTAACTAAAGCTTTTCTATTTCTCTTCATTTCTATCACAATAAGATGGTCTTTACCCCGGATGAGAATGGATCAGTTATTAAATCTTGGATGGAAATTTCTTTTACCTATTTCTCTGGGCAATCTCTTATTAACAACTTCTTTCCAACTAGTTTCACTATAAATAAGATAATACAATAACAGTAAGAACATCTTCAACACAAAAGTTCTCTCAAACAAGAGAAAGAAACATACCTTTTTCATAGATATTTAGAATATGTTCCCTATGATAACTGGGTTCATTAGTTATGGTCAACAAACAATACGCGCCGCAAGATACATTGGTCAAGGTTTCCTAATTACCTTATCCCACACAAATCGTTTACCTATAACGATTCACTACCCTTATGAAAAATCAATTACATCAGAGCGTTTCCGGGGACGAATACACTTTGAATTTGATAAATGTATTGCTTGTGAAGTATGTGTTCGTGTATGCCCGATAGATCTACCCCTTGTGGATTGGAGATTTGAAAAGGATATTAAAAAGAAACAATTGCTTAATTATAGTATTGATTTCGGAGTTTGTATATTTTGTGGTAACTGTGTTGAATATTGTCCGACAAACTGTTTATCAATGACTGAAGAATATGAACTTTCTACTTATGATCGTCATGAATTGAATTACAATCAAATTGCTTTGAGTCGGTTACCAGTCTCCATAATGGGAGATTACACAATTCAAACAATTAGGAATTCGCCTCAAAGTAAAATAGACGAAGAAAAATCTTGGAATTCAAGAACAATTACTGATTACTAGGTACAGGGCTTTTTTTGTTAGAAAAATCCAATAATTTTTTACTAACTAGAAAGAAAAATGAATAACTACTGCTTATTACAAATTATTCATGATTTAAAATAAAATGAGAGTAGATTTTCGTGATGTGATTTCTAACTATACAATTTATATATATAAATATCCTAATCCCTTTTTCTTTCCTTGAATTTTTTAGTTTTAGTCAGTTCATGAAAAATTTTATACTATTAATTTCTTCTTATCCATAATGGATTTACCTGGACCAATACATGAGATTCTTGTTCTATTTGGGGGATTTGTTCTTCTACTAGGGGGTCTAGGAGTAGTATTACTTACCAACCCGATTTATTCTGCCTTTTCGCTGGGATTAGTTCTTGTTTGTATATCCTTATTCTATTTTTTATTGAATTCCTACTTTGTAGCTGTCGCACAACTTCTTATTTATGTGGGAGCCATAAATGTCTTGATCATATTTGCTGTAATGTTTGTAAATGGCTCAGAGTGGTCTAAAAATAAGAATTATTGGACTATTGGAGATGGGTTTACTTCACTCGTTTGTATAGCTATTCCTTTTTCACTAATGACTACTATCCCAGATACGTCGTGGTATGGAATTCTTTGGACTACAAGATCAAACCAAATAGTAGAACAGGGTCTCATAAATAACGTTCAACAAATTGGAATTCATTTAGCAACTGATTTTTATCTTCCGTTTGAACTCATTTCTCTAATTCTTCTAGTTTCTTTAATAGGTGCAATTACTATGGCTAGACAATAATAAATTCTTAGAATTTCAAATCTAAAAAAATAACTAAAGAATAACAATTTTGATTTAGTAAAACTCATCTACTGTCAACACAACAAATACTTTCTTTTCTCTTTTGTTGCGTAATTGTTCTATTCTAATTAATTGAATCGGTTCAATTCTTGTCCTCATATTGAAATGAATCGAGATTGATAAGGAGTTAGTTAATGATGTTTGAGCATGTACTTTTTTTGAGTGTCTATTTATTTTCGATTGGTATCTATGGATTGATCACAAGCCGAAACATGGTTAGAGCTCTAATATGTCTTGAACTTATACTGAATTCAATTAATCTAAATCTCGTAACATTTTCTGATCTATTTGATAGTCGCCAATTAAAAGGAGACATTTTCGCAATTTTTGTTATAGCCCTTGCGGCTGCTGAAGCAGCTATTGGACTATCCATTCTTTCTTCCATCCATCGTAACAGGAAATCAACTCGTATCAATCAATCGAATTTTTTGAATAATTAGACATAGAATCCTCTAAACAAAGGCACATATATTATATAATAATATGGAACATTAAGATTAATAAAATTTTAGTCTTCTTTTCTTATTTTTATTTGAGAATAACCATTTTTATTTGAGAATAACCATTTTTGAAGTAGCTTATTTCAGAATATTCTTTTTTACTTATCTTTGCATTTTTGTAATTCATTGATATTGCAATATTCAAATTGCAATAATTTATATTGTAAAGATAATAGCAAATTTATTGGCTAATTCGAATTAGTATGTAGAATTCGTATAATTATGACTGTTCAAGCCTTAAATTCAAGTCTCTTGGATCTTTTCACGCTTTCTCACAAACGGATTAAGAAATATATTGCATTATTTGTTAAAGTTTGGATAAACCATTGCTTCGTCTGGTGTCTACAATACATCTAACTTATATAGTACTAATTTCATTTTTACCAGATCGAAAATTTTTATGTTGAAAAGGAAAATTTCTAGATCCAATGTCACATTCTGTAAAAATTTATGATACATGTATAGGATGCACTCAATGCGTACGAGCTTGTCCAACAGATGTATTAGAAATGATACCTTGGGATGGATGTAAAGCGAAGCAAATCGCTTCTGCGCCTAGAACCGAAGATTGTGTGGGTTGTAAGAGATGCGAATCCGCCTGCCCAACAGATTTTTTAAGTGTCCGCGTTTATTTAGGTCCTGAAACAACCCGCAGCATGGCTCTATCTTATTGATACGTTACAAAAAACTCCACTTGAATCGTCTGATTCCTCTTTACCGAAGAAGCCTGTGCTCAAAATAATCGAGCATGGGCTTTTCTGGTCAAAACGTATCTTGTCTTTATTACTTTATCATGAGTTATTTTCCTTGGTTAACAATACTTGTTGTTTTACCGATATTTGCAGGTTCATTAATTTTCTTTTTACCCCATAAAGGAAACAAAATCGTTAGGTGGTATACTATATCTATTTGTTTATTAGAATTCCTTCTAATGACTTATGCATTCTGTTATCATTTCCAATTAGAGGATCCCTTAATGCAATTAAGGGAGGATTATAAATGGATAGATGTTTTTGATTTCCACTGGAGATTGGGAATCGATGGACTTTCATTAGGATCAATTTTATTGACAGGATTTATCACTACTTTAGCTACTTTAGCGGCTTGGCCAGTTACCCGGAATTCGCGATTATTCTATTTCCTGATGCTAGCAATGTATAGCGGTCAAATAGGATTATTTTCTTCACGAGACCTTTTACTTTTTTTTATCATGTGGGAGTTAGAATTAATTCCTGTTTACTTACTTTTATCCATGTGGGGGGGAAAGAGGCGTCTATATTCAGCTACCAAGTTTATTTTGTATACTGCAGGCGGTTCCATTTTTTTCTTAATCGGAGTTCTAGGTATGGGCTTATATGGTTCGAATGAACCAAGATTAGATTTGGAAAGATTGATTAATCAATCATACCCTGCAACATTGGAAATACTACTTTATTTTGGCTTCCTTATTGCTTATGCTGTCAAATTGCCTATTATACCTCTACATACGTGGTTACCAGATACCCATGGAGAAGCGCATTACAGTACATGTATGCTTTTAGCGGGAATCCTATTAAAGATGGGAGCATATGGATTGATTCGGATAAATATGGAATTGTTACCTCATGCTCATTATCTTTTTTCTCCTTGGTTGGTAATAATAGGAGCGGTGCAAATAATCTATGCAGCTTCAACTTCTCTTGGTCAACGAAATTTCAAAAAAAGAATAGCCTACTCCTCCGTATCTCACATGGGTTTCATAATTATAGGAATTGGTTCCATAACCAACATTGGACTAAATGGAGCTATTTTACAAATATTATCCCATGGATTTATCGGTGCTACACTATTTTTCTTGGCGGGAACGGCTTGTGATAGAATGCGTCTTGTTTATCTCGAAGAACTAGGGGGGATATCTATCCCAATGCCAAAAATGTTTACTATGTTTAGTAGCTTTTCAATGGCTTCTCTTGCCTTACCAGGAATGAGTGGTTTTGTTGCAGAATTAGTAGTATTTTTTGGACTAATTACTAGTCCAAAATTTATGTTAATGCCAAAAATGCTAATTACTTTTGTAATGGCAATAGGAATGATATTAACTCCTATTTATTTATTATCTATGTTACGCCAGATGTTCTATGGATACAAGTTATTTCATGTTCCAAACGCAAATTTTGTGGATTCTGGACCACGCGAACTCTTTCTTTTAATCTGTATCTTTTTACCAGTAATAGGAATTGGTATCTATCCAGATTTTGTTCTCTCGCTATCCGTTGACAGGGTAGAGGCTCTCTTATCCAATTATTATCCTAAATAGGATTTTCTTTTTTTAACTAGTCCGCTCTATATTTCATAATGGGAAAACCAAAAAATTCCGAAAAAAGTAAAAAAGTCTAATTAGATCTATTTCGAATTTTTGGGAACCCCTTTGAAGGTTTTTTCAAAGGGGTTCTCAAATCAAACAAAAATGGTAAAAAACCCCCATTTTATGAAGGTTTTATGTTATGTAATCATTTTGATGGTAATGTAAATGAACCATAACTATGTAAACCTATTCCTAAAAGATTGATACCAAAATAGCAGATCCAAATTATAAGAAATCCTATCGAAGCTACAAATGCGGAATTGGTACCTTTCCAATTTGGATTTGTTCTACTATGTAAATAAATTGCAAATATGGTCCAGGTAATAAATGCCCAAGTTTCCTTAGGATCCCAATTCCAATAGGATCCCCACGCCTCATTAGCCCATACTGCTCCACATAGAATACCTATGGTTAAAAGTGTAAATCCTAGACTAATAACACGATAACTCCAAGAATCCAAACGCTCAGTTAATTGATATTTGTAATAATTTGGAAATGAAGGAAAAGAGGTATTTTTTAAGGCACTTCTTTTTGCATAGAAATATTCAATCTCACTAAATAAAGATCTTTTAAGTAAATTTGTATTTTTATTTTTAGAAAAAAAATAGAAATTCTTTCGAAATCTAATGATTAGAAGAGCAGCGGATAATAAGGATCCGCACAAAAGAGTTGCATAGCTTAGTAACATCATACTGACATGCATCATTAACCACTGAGATTGGAGAGCGGGTACTAGTATTGTAGATTGATGCATTTCAGTTAAAAGACCTGACGTGGCAAAACCTTGCGTTAAAATAGTACTTGGCGTAGTTATTGTGCTTAAATCATTTTTTGAGTTCTGTATCTTAGGAATAGTATGAAGAATATACAGAGCCCATGAAAGGAAGATCAATGATTCATATAAATTACTTAATGGAAAATGTCCCGAAGAAACCCAACGAGAAACTAAGAATCCTGTTATAGAGAGAAAAGTTGCTATCATTCCTTTTTCTGACGAATCACGTAATCCCCTAAGTTCACGAACTACTAAGGTTATCAAATGAATCATAATCACAATCGAAATGGTTGAGAAAGAGATATGAGTTAGTATATGTTCTAAAGTTGGAAATAGCATAAGTAGAAGGTCCCATTACAAAATTGGAAATTTCGAATTGAATCCATTTTCTAATCTATTGTATTCTTTTTCGAGAATGCCGCCACTCGGACTCGAACCGAGATGCTTGAGCACTGCTTCCTAAGAGCAGCGTGTCTACCAATTTCACCATGGCGGCTAACTCGAAATATGAAATATTAGTTAACTTAAAAGAATAATAGTTATTTTGTCGCGAATCGTCGAGATTGGGAGCGTCCATAGAATTTAGGAAAATTTTAATTTCATCATTAAATATAAAGAGTTTTGTATTTTGAAAAAGTTTCTAGAATCAAAGCCTTTACACTCTTATTAATATGATTTACCAGTCCTAAACTAATTTATTTGCGAATTTTGGATAAGAATAGTAAATCCTATTGCAGGAATACTCTGCTTTTGATAATAGAATCCTCCTTTTTTTTTGGAGGATTCTATTATCAAAAGTTCTTTGATCTTTGATAGGAAAAGAATACTGAGGACACAATACAATATATCAAAAACTTTTGTTCTATATAACAGAATAACAGAGGGATTAGTTCTAAGAATATTGTACTCAGGAATTCGACACATAAAAGTAGATTCATTAATTAATTCAAATTATTCATTCATATTAAATAATTTGAATTTCTTTGAGATAGGTCAATTCAGATTATTCCAAAACCTGATTATTTGTTTGTTGTCCAGAAAAACCTTTTGGTTTTGGCTGCTCGTTGCCGCTCAAAAATGATCTTGATTTTGCTAAGGAATAACATTGTACTATGGAAAAATAAGTCTTTTTCTTCCAAATATTTTTACGAATACGCTTTTTTGACATCGAAGTACGTTTTTTTGGAACTGCCATTTAAAAGGGGAATTAGTTTTTTCTAGTTGTATGTGAAAGACATCTATTGTCGCAAATCAATCCTTCTTTCTGTTTTTTCTTAGTATTTATACTTAGATACTGAAAGATAATGAAATTTTAATTTTTTTTTACTTCATTTTGTCTAATGTGGATAACACAAGAGTTTTTAGCGTATTTTTCGTATATATTTTATACTTTGTTTTAATAATATACAATATATACAAAGATATATTATATACAAAGGTTTTCCATTTAAATTAATTTATATATCAAAATATATAAATCTAATATACTCTGGTATGAGGGATAAGCCCTCATATAATATGGGGAGATAAAATGAAGGTAAAATTCAAATAGTTAATTAAGTTGAGAATGTATCCAAGAAGTGAATTTCAGTCAAAATAAAAAAATTTGTCTCTTAAACAAGACATTCTAAAACTTAGATAATTCTAGTCATTAGGATTTCCATTTTATATGAAGTAAGGAATATTCGAGAATTTCCGATAAATATAAAATGGAAATATAGTTGAAATTCAATCAATCAGTTACGAAACAAGAGAGGTATTTCATTTTAACAGAGGGAAATAAATACAAAAAAAGAATAGGAATAGAAAGTAAAATGATTCAATCTTTTTTTTGTATTTTAATAAATATCTTTTTTTTATCTAATAACTAAATAACGAAATTTTTTGATTAACTTTTTATTTAAAATTTAAGCAACTAAACCCATTCTGAATTTTGGAATATTTCAATGAGACAAACTTGGAAAAAATAAGAATTCCAGTATTTTTCTTATTCTTATTTAGTTTTTTTAATTCCTTCAGAAAGAGATAAGAATAGGTTTGGTGAATCGGAAACAATTTTATTTTAGAGAAAAAAAGAACTATAAATTTCAACTAAAAATTGCTATTTCTTTTCTTATGGAACATACATATCAATATGCCTGGGTAATCCCTCTTCTCCCACTTCCAGTTATTATGTCAATGGGGTTTGGACTTTTTCTTATTCCGACAGCAACAAAAAATCTTCGTCGCATATGGGCTTTTCCTAGTGTTTTATTCTTAAGTATAGCTCTGGTATTCTCAGTTCACCTCTCTATTCAACAAATAAAAGGGAGTTCTATCTATCAATATCTATGGTCTTGGACCATCAATAATGATTTTTCTTTAGAATTTGGATACTTGATCGACCCCCTTACTTCTATTATGTTAATACTAATTACTACTGTAGGAATCTTGGTTCTTATTTATAGTGACGATTATATGTCTCACGATGAGGGATATTTGAGATTTTTCGTTTATATAAGTTTTTTTAATACTTCCATGTTGGGATTGGTTACTAGTTCCAATTTGATACAAATTTATTTTTTTTGGGAACTTGTGGGAATGTGTTCCTATTTATTGATAGGCTTTTGGTTTACACGACCAATTGCAGCGAGTGCTTGTCAAAAAGCTTTTGTAACTAATCGTGTAGGGGATTTTGGTCTGTTATTAGGAATTTTAGGTTTTTTTTGGATAACAGGTAGTTTAGAGTTTCGGGATTTGTTCAAAATAGCTAATAACTGGATTCCTAATAATGGAATTAATTCATTACTTACTACTTTGTGTGCTTTTTTATTATTTCTTGGTGCAGTTGCAAAATCTGCGCAATTCCCTCTTCACGTATGGTTGCCCGATGCTATGGAAGGACCCACTCCCATTTCGGCTCTTATACACGCAGCAACTATGGTTGCTGCGGGGATTTTTCTTATAGCTCGACTTCTTCCTCTTTTCAGATCCCTACCTTTTATAATGAGTTTCATTTCTTTAGTAGGTACAATAACACTTTTCTTAGGAGCAACTTTAGCTCTTGCTCAGAGAGATATTAAAAGAAGTTTAGCCTATTCTACAATGTCTCAATTGGGTTATATGATGTTAGCTCTAGGTATAGGTTCTTATCAAGCAGCTTTATTCCATTTGATCACTCATGCTTATTCGAAAGCTTTATTGTTCTTGGGATCCGGATCCGTTATTCATTCAATGGAACCTCTTGTTGGATATTCACCAGATAAAAGTCAGAATATGGTTCTTATGGGTGGTTTAAAAAAATATGTTCCTATTACAAGAACTACTTTTTTATGTGGTACGCTTTCTCTTTGTGGTATTCCACCTCTTGCTTGCTTCTGGTCCAAAGATGAAATCCTTAGTAATAGTTGGTTGTATTCACCTTTTTTTGGAATAATAGCTTCTTTTACTGCAGGATTAACTGCATTTTATATGTTTCGAATATATTTACTTACTTTTGATGGGTATTTGCGTGTTTATTTTCAAAATTATAGTAGTACTAAAGAAGGTTCGTTGTATTCACTATCCTTATGGGGAAAAAACATACCCAAAGAAGTCAATAGAGATTTTGTTTTATCAACAATGAAGAGTGGTGTTTCTTTTTTTTCACAAAATATACCCAAAATTTCTGGTAATACAAGAAATAGAATGGGGTTCTTTAGTACTCCCCTTGGAGCTAAAAATACTTTTGTCTATCCTCGCGAAACGGGAAATACTATGCTATTTCCTCTTCTTATATTATTGCTTTTTACTTTGTTCATTGGATCCATAGGAATCCATTTTGATAATGGAGTAATAGATAATGGAACATCGGAGTTAACCATATTATCAAAGTGGCTAACCCCTTCAATAAGCTTTTTCCAGGAAAGTTCTAATTCTTCAATAAATTCATATGAATTTCTCACTAATGCAATTTCTTCTGTAAGTTTAGCTATTTTTGGTTTATTCATAGCATATCTATGC